CAAGAAAAAGGCTTTTTACCTTTTTCTTGTGCCCAATAGCGGGTTAAGAAGACTTGCAATTCCTCCTAAAAGGACTTGTTCCTTTTATTGTTCTAGCCTCTGCCTTGGATTCTCTTCTTTTGCATTAGATAGAAATAAGAAATTCCAGAAATCGAGGCTTTTTACCAACTTGATGGTAAGAAATCCCGGGATCTAGAAATTCATTTCGTACAATTGAACCTTTTCAAACTGTTTCTTTTTGAGAACCAAAAAAACTTGTGCCAAAATAACAGATGCGAAGAAGAACAAAAGGCCTTGGACACGCAATGGATCCTGAAGCACAATTTCTGCATCCCCCTGACCAAACCCTCCTACATTAGGATTGCTTGTTAATGGTTGATCAAGCTTGATCGATTCCCCCTCTGAAACAAGAAGTTCTGGCCCGGGGGGTATAATATCAATCACTTGGCGTCCATCCGACGCATCGACTATGGATATTTCATATCCCCCTTTTTCTTTACGTAGTATTTTTTTTACTATACCTGTTGACGTAGCATTATAGACCGTATTGTTACTCTTGCTACCATCAGGATAGATCTGTCCCCTTCCTCGGTTTCCCCCTACATATATGGGATATTTTAAGAAATGAACATCTTTTTTCGTAGCGGGATCGGGGGAAAGAATGGGAAAGACAATTTCACTATATTTCTTACCGGGAACAGGGCCTATCACAACAATATTTTTTTTATTGGGACGATAACTCTGAAAAGAGAGATTTCCTATCTTTTCTTTCAACTCAGGAGAAATACGGTCGGGCGGTGCTAATTCGAATCCCTCGGGCAAAATAAGAACAGCACCCACATTCAAACCTCCCTTTTTCCCATTAGCAAGAACTTGTTTCAGCTGCATATCATAAGGGATTCGAAGAACTGCTTCAAATACAGTATCAGGAAGCACTGCTTGGGGAACTTCAATATCCACGGGCTTATTAGCTAAATGGCAATTGGCACATACAATTCGTCCAGTTGCTTCCCGCGGGTTTTCATAACCTTGCTGCGCAAAAATGGGATATGCATTTGAACTAGATGTCCGAGTTATTACGTATATCATGATCGATACAGAAATCGATCGAATCATCTGTTCCCTTAACCAAGAAAAAGTATTTCTATTTTCCATGCCCAATCACGGATCCCGGAATTTCTACAATAAATTAGATAGGTAGCTAAGCTAATCTAGTTCCCTATACACGAGTCTGTTGTCATTCTACTGCAACAGTTGTACTGGAATGATGAATACCTTGAGCAGGTAGAAATAGAAAGAATTTTGCTAAAAAGGAAAAGGCTTTCTTTCTAAAGGAAGAAGGATACTAATTTATTAATACTAGGAAATCAAATGAGTGAGTTTATGCTTCACTAATTGAATGATAAATGACTACAAGCGAAGGAGATAGACGGTTTAAACAAAAAAAGACCCAAAATTTCAAACACGTGTCTAGAATCACAGGAAAACTACAAACAAAAATAGTGAAAATTAGCTCGTCAGGAGCCCATCCAAGATCGTTGTAGACCCAACGAATTAGTAGTTCCCAACCGCGGGTGGAGTGAAATCCAACAAAAAAATCAGTAACTAAAAGAATAAAAAAAGCTTTTATTGAGTCATTTAAGTTATAGAAGAATTCCTGAACCCAAGAATTCAAAATGACAAGTTCCTCTTTACCCAGAAAAAAAGAACCACTTAGAATAGCCAAACAGATTATATTTGTCGAGAAATGCAAAATGATATGGAGATGATCCTCATTATCTATTTTGGCCAATTGTATTATTTCCTTGTGTATTCCTATAGGAGGTTTTTGTACATGTGTCTTCGGTTTCTCTTTTATCATTTCGTCCAAGAGAAAAAGTTCTTCTAATTCTATGAATCCTTCTAGAATCCTTTTCTCTTGAATATCAGTTAAGAGAGTTTCGAATTGCCTGGTATTCCACCAATTCTTAATCCAAAGTTCCAGACATTTGTTAAAAGAGAAAGAGACTCCCCAAGGCAAAAGTACGATAAATACAAGATATAGGAAAGAAGGCAATGCTTTCTTTTTTTTCATTTTTGATCTGTAAATCGAGTTGTTAATGAATCCGCTTCATTCGCGGACTCTATTTCATTCGCTGACTCTATATGATATTTCTTTTCTTTGAAGCAAAAATTCTATAACAAGGTTTGAGACCTTGTGTTTGTATCTATTTCTCTTTTTGTATACTAGTGGAATTTCATTGTATTGGGTTCTTTCTTAGATCTAAATGGAGTGGAATAGAGAAATAGAATAAAAAAAAAGCCCTTTCATATGAAAATGGAAGAATATTATGTCATATATCTCACTTGGACAAAACAAATTAGAAGCAATTTTCTCTTATCCTCCTTTGTTCCTTCCTTTATATAACAAAATCCCTTTACAATTGAAAAAAATTGCAATTGGTACTCAAAATACTTCAATTGGTACGCGCAAGAAATAGGCCAATTCGGCAGCTTTTTGTTCAATTTCTCGTGGAGTAAAAAACTTCTCATCAGTACGAGTCAAGGGAATGACCCCCTGGCCCCGGATTTCCATATAAAGGATACGCCGAGGATAAAGACCCTCTTTAACTTGAATTCTAATTGATTGGATATCCCGCACAAGGAATCGAAGGAAGATGCGACGTTTTATTCCAGGGAATCCCCAACGAAAAATGCACACTATTCCCTCTTTTCTATCGAATCGGTCATAACCGCTCCCCACATTCCACAAAATAGTGCACCACAAATAGGAGCTAATGAATAGGCCCGCGATTCCGTAGAAAGACATCACGACCCCCTGTGGAAAAAAAAGAATTTGTTGAGATGGAAGTACAGATATCATATTTTTACCAAGATAACTGGAAGCCCCAACCGCTAAGAATCCTAATGAACCTAGAAAAAGAATACAGGCCCAGAAAAAATTACCTCTTTTTCGAGAACCTTTTAGAAGTTCTATCCATATGTGTTCTGATCGCCAATTCATATTAGATATACTAAATCCAGCAGCGGTCGATTGAAATTGAGAGAATAAGCTAAATGATTTTGACTTTACTTTTTTTGATTCTGAAATCGCCTTCAGCAGCTAGTACTCCTGTGAAATAATTGGTTAGATACATTGACTTTCTATTCAAAAAAAAATTCGTAGATCCGCTAAAAAAAAACTCGCTACAACTTGGCTACGCATATGCATGTATTTATGCTCGTAGCCTATATCTGCATCCATAGACGTTTTTCATTTGTGTGTAGAAAGAGCTACATACCCTATCATATTATATTACTTACATTAAAAAATATCTGTATTATGATCCGGGAAATACATTGAGAAAATTTGGCCCCGTCGGTTCTAGACAATCTTATTTTTCTGCACATAAAGAAATAAAGAAGCCATTGCAATTGCCGGAAATACTAAGCCTACTAAAGGCACGAAAATAGAAGGTAAGTTAAAATCTGTCATAGAATAGGTGTCTCAATTCAAATTTACTATTTCTATCTATTCGAAATATATCTTAAGATTCTTATGATATAATTAAGTATATCTATTATAAGGAATATTGACTATTGTATTTTTTAGTTTACAAAATAAAGATTTAGTATAGAATACTAAAGTATTCTAAAAAAATATTCTATATCTAAAAAAAAAGAATGGAATGGATAATAAGAAAATTGCACAAAAGGGGAACTAATTAAAAAGATTTGATTTTTCTTTTCCCATTCTCATGGCCTTTCTATCCTTCTAATCGAACTTGAAATTGGATTCAAAAGAAAGCGAAAGCGATTGTGAAAATAAAAGAAATACCTCTTTCAGAATACCCTTTTATTTTAAAAGTAGAAGTGGAATAGAATAACCCGGTTGAAGGGTAATGATCATACGTCTGTAATGCATTGTATGTCCCAGAATAGGTCCCATTCTTCTACCCTTTCCGGGTAGTCGATGGCTATTCACAGCTACTACCTTAACACCAAAGAAGAGTTCGACCCAATGCTTTATTTCTGTCTTAGTGAATCCCGATTCGACATTAAAAGTATATTGATTCTTTCCCAATAAACGAAGACTCTTTTCTGTAAATACTGCATATTTGATTCCATTATCGTATGATAATACTCTATTTTTATTTGTATTTGTTTATTGTATTATACCTTTCTATATTCTAGATATATAGAATAGAAAAATCTCGATTTGTCAAGTCTCATGATCGTATCAAGATCCATTTAAATTCGGCCCAATCTTTCAAAAGATTGAGCCGAATTTAATTGCAATCAATTAGAAGAATAAAGAAGAATTACTGCATTTCGTAACTGATTTTTTTCTCTTTCTATTTCTATTTCGCTTCTTTTTTATTTAGACCTTCTTTATATCTAGTTTTATCTACTTAATCTATGGTATCTACCGGCTGGAACTCGAATGTGATCGCCTTCCATATTTCACAAGCTGCGGCTAGTTCAGGACTCCATTTGGAAGCTTGTTTGATAATTTCATTACCTTCACGAGCAAGATCGCGCCCTTCGTTACGAGCTTGTACACAGGCTTCTAAAGCCACCCGATTAGCTGCTGCACCGGGTGCATTTCCCCAAGGATGCCCTAAAGTTCCTCCACCAAATTGTAATACGGAATCGTCTCCAAAGATTTCGGTCAGAGCTGGCATATGCCAAACATGAATACCCCCTGAAGCCACCGGTATAACACCTGGCATGGATACCCAGTCCTGAGTGAAAAAGATACCACGAGCACGATCTTTTTCAATAAAATCATCGCGCAATAAATCAACAAAACCTAAAGTCATTTCGCGTTCCCCTTCTAACTTACCTACTACTGTACCAGCGTGGATATGATCTCCCCCAGACATACGCAATGCTTTAGCTAATACACGGAAATGCATACCATGATTTTTCTGTCTATCAATAACTGCATGCATTGCTCGGTGAATGTGAAGAAGTAGGCCGTTGTCGCGGCAATAATGAGCCAAAGTAGTATTTGCGGTGAATCCTCCAGTTAAGTAGTCATGCATTACAATAGGAGCCCCTAATTCCCTTGCAAATACAGCTCTCTTAATCATTTCTTCGACTGTACCTGCAGTCGCATTCAAGTAATGCCCCTTGATTTCACCGGTTTCGGCCTGTGCTTTATAAAGTGCTTCGGCACAAAAGACAAAACGGTCTCTCCAGCGCATAAATGGTTGTGAGTTTACGTTTTCATCATCTTTGGTAAAATCAAGTCCACCGCGTAGACACTCATAACACGCTCTACCATAATTTTTTGCGGATAATCCCAATTTTGGTTTAATAGTACATCCCAAAAAAGGACGACCATACTTGTTCAACTTATCCCTTTCAACTTGGATACCGTGAGGCGGACCTTGGAAAGTTTTTGAATAAGTAGGGGGAATTCGTAGATCCTCCAAACGTAGAGCGCGTAGGGCTTTGAAACCAAATACGTTACCCACAATGGAAGTAAACATGTTAGTAACAGAACCCTCTTCAAATAGGTCTAATGGATAAGCTACATAACAGATATATTGATCTGCCTCCCCAGGAACGGGCTCGATGTGATAGCATCGTCCTTTGTAACGATCAAGACTGGTAAGTCCATCAGTCCAAACAGTTGTCCATGTACCAGTAGAAGATTCCGCAGCTACTGCAGCCCCTGCTTCTTCAGGCGGAACCCCGGGCTGAGGAGTTACTCGGAATGCTGCCAAAATATCAGTATCCTTGGTTTCGTACTCTGGGGTATAGTAAGTCAATTTATAATCCTTAACACCAGCTTTAAATCCAACACTTGCTTTAGTTTCTGTTTGTGGTGACATAAGTCCCTCCCTACAACTCATGAATTAAGAATTCTCACAACGACAGGGTCTACTCGATATGGATTAGGCGTAAATGAAACCTTTGCAAAAATCGTAAAAAAAAGATATTCAATTAATATCAACTCATTAAAAAAAAAGGGGAGTATGCTTAAGTTAATGAATATGTTTCATTCATATATAATGCGTACACCCTGTGTACGTTCTATCCTATAGGAATTCTACTATAGGAATTCGATAGGAATTGAGTTGTTGTTATGGTAAGTTAACAGGGTTCGTTATTAAACCATGGATTTGGTGAATCAAATCCATCATTATTGTATACTCTTTGATAGATATAGCGCAACCCAAACCAATCCCTAATCCTTATTTTACAATTTTACAAGTTCTTAATAGGCCCCTTTCTTATTCTGAATCTAAATACCTAAATACTAAGAAAATTCTCTGTTGACAGCAATCTATGCTTCACAGTAGTATATATTTTGTATATCGAAGTCCTAGATAGGAAAGTAGAGTAGGCACAGATCCTTCACAAAAGGCGAAATGTATATGAAAAAAAAAAGATTGATTGAACTTTCCAACGGACTCATTCCATGAGTAAACGATTGAATGGGATTCGCTTGGGCAACGAAATCAAGTGCTAGTCCACTTTTCTTTTTTATTGAATTAACTAATTCATTTCCTTTTGACTTTTGGATTTTTTTTGATTTGATTTGCATTATTCAACAAGAAAAAAAAAGAAAAATTTCGACAAATTCCTTTTTTTTTGATAATTATGTGATAATTATGAGAACCGATCCTACTACTTCGCGTCCTGGGGTTTCCACAATTGAAGAAAAAAGCGCAGGGCGTATTGATCAAATTATTGGACCCGTGCTGGATATCACTTTTCCCCCGGGCAAGTTGCCTTATATTTATAACGCTCTGATAGTCAAGAGTCGAGACACTGCCGATAACCAAATTAATGTGACTTGTGAGGTACAACAATTATTAGGAAATAATCGAGTTAGAGCTGTAGCTATGAGTGCTACAGACGGGTTGATGAGAGGAATGGAAGTGATTGACACGGGAGCTCCTCTCAGTGTTCCAGTCGGTGGAACTACTCTCGGACGAATTTTTAACGTTCTTGGGGAACCTATTGACAATTTGGGCCCTGTAGATACTAGTGCAACATTCCCTATTCATAGATCCGCGCCTGCCTTTATCGAGTTAGATACTAAATTATCTATCTTTGAAACGGGTATTAAGGTGGTCGATCTTTTAGCCCCTTATCGGCGTGGAGGAAAAATAGGACTATTTGGGGGGGCAGGAGTAGGTAAAACAGTACTCATCATGGAATTAATCAATAACATTGCTAAAGCTCATGGGGGCGTATCCGTATTTGGCGGAGTAGGGGAACGGACTCGTGAAGGAAATGATCTTTATATGGAAATGAAGGAATCTGGAGTAATTAATGAAAAAAATATTGAGGAATCAAAGGTAGCTCTAGTCTATGGCCAAATGAATGAACCGCCGGGAGCTCGTATGAGAGTTGGTTTAACTGCCCTAACTATGGCAGAATATTTCCGAGATGTTAATAAGCAAGACGTGCTTTTATTCATCGATAATATCTTTCGTTTTGTTCAAGCAGGATCGGAAGTATCCGCCTTATTAGGCAGAATGCCCTCCGCAGTGGGTTATCAACCTACCCTTAGTACAGAAATGGGTTCTTTGCAAGAAAGAATTACTTCTACCAAAAAGGGATCTATAACTTCGATCCAAGCAGTTTATGTACCTGCGGACGATTTGACCGACCCTGCTCCTGCCACAACATTTGCACATTTGGACGCTACTACCGTACTTTCCAGAGGATTAGCTTCCAAGGGTATTTATCCCGCAGTAGATCCTTTAGATTCAACCTCAACTATGTTACAGCCTCGGATCGTTGGCAACGAACATTATGAAACTGCGCAAAGAGTTAAGGAAACTTTACAGCGTTACAAAGAACTTCAGGACATTATCGCAATTCTTGGGTTGGATGAATTATCGGAGGAGGATCGTTTAACTGTGGCAAGAGCACGAAAAATTGAGCGGTTCTTATCACAACCATTCTTTGTGGCAGAAGTTTTTACCGGTTCTCCAGGAAAGTATGTTGGTCTTGCAGAAACAATTAGGGGATTTCAACTAATCCTTTCCGGAGAATTAGATGGCCTACCCGAACAGGCTTTTTATTTGGTGGGGAACATCGATGAAGCTAGCACGAAAGCTATAAACTTAGAAGAGGAGAGCAAATTGAAGAAATGAAATTAAATCTTTATGTACTGACTCCTAAACGAATTATTTGGGATTGTGAAGTGAAAGAAATCATTTTATCAACTAATAGTGGCCAAATTGGTGTATTACCAAACCACGCCCCCATTAACACAGCTGTAGATATGGGTCCTTTGAGAATACGCCTCCTTAACGACCAATGGTTAACGGCGGTTCTGTGGAGTGGTTTTGCGAGAATAGTTAATAATGAGATCATCATTTTAGGAAATGATGCAGAACTGGGTAGTGACATTGATCCAGAAGAAGCTCAACAGGCACTTGAAATAGCCGAAGCTAACTTGAGTAGAGCTGAGGGTACGAAAGAATTGGTTGAAGCGAAGCTAGCTCTCAGACGAGCTAGGATACGAGTCGAGGCTGTCAATTGGATTCCCCCATCCAATTGAGGACAACCCAAAGGTTTCGTTGATACAAAGAAAAAGGAAAGAAGGGTAGAAAAAGTTATTAGATAGCGAAGCGAAGTAAGTCCAATGCTATCTAGTAATTTTTCTACCTACCTACCTACTATTGGATTTGAACCAATGACTCCCGCCGTATGAAAGCAATACTCTAACCACTGAGTTAAGTAGGCAATTTATCACCACAAAAAAAGCCCCATTACTTCGATCGATTATAGATCGAATCCTTTTTATAAGCAATACCGCTCCGTTATTGGTATGTTTATGTTATATAGTAAACAAATCAAAGGGATATCCTCCGGCATTAGAGAATATTCATCTTGACAAGAAATTATCTATATGTTAAGATATCTCTGACAAGGGCTATAGCTCAGTTCGGTAGAGCAACTCGCTTACACGTGCGCCAATGCTTTTCAAGGGAACTTATTATGCAATGAACATAATTGACCTTATTGCAAAATCAATGTCTTACTTCATGGATTCGAGAGAATAGGAGAACAGTAGCCTGACAAATAGTCGGTTCAGTCCGATTCGGGTGCCAATTCAGGTGCCTAATCAACTAGAACCCCTATGGATTTGCTAGTTGATAAGGTAAATATCCAGCCCACTCAATGCTAGGCGTAATGAGGATAAGGGCCTCCAAAAAACTTCTTTTCGTTCTATGAACTTTAGGGTGTATGAAGTCTCATAGTCAACTCTTGCAGCGGAACGATAGAGACTCCATTTCACTTAAGTTGATTTCATTTAGGCCGGAGGCAGACCTAAGTCAAGGTAATCCTCCTTTGAAACACTTTGGTATTGCTCCTAGATAGATCATAATACAAATAATCAATCAGAGCACAGGGAGCCATCTTATTATCTTTCCGTAAAGAAAAACTATGGTGGATTAACTGATCTTTACATCAGTTGATGAAAGAGCCCAATGCAGAAAAGTGCATGTTGGGTCTTTGAAACAGTTCGAATCATTTTGATAATAATCCGTTTGATCTGTTTTACCGAGAAGGTCTACGGTTCGAATCCGTATAGCCCTAATATATATGTCTTGTTTTTTAGATTTTAGGATGGATATCCTATGTTTCCTTTAGTATAGTTTTCTTTATTAGTACTTGTTTTTTGAATTCCATCCTCTTTCAAATAGGATATGCTCTAAGTCCCTAGACTTTCCTATAATGACTGCAACGATTTTCTCCATTTTGCGAATTCCTATTTTGTTTGAAGTATATTACTATATATACATTATCGAAAATAGACATTATATAAATTGATCTACTTTAAATAGAAAAAATCGAAAGAAAATAAAAAATCGAAAAAATCGAAAGAGTAAATAATAAAACAGGATATTCTGTTTCATAATTCTGAAATAGAGTTCTTTTTTTTTAGTATTACTCCTCATTAGGCTGCATACATTAGTCATCCTATTTTAATTAGGGTCTAATCTAATTAGTAGTATAAGTATTTTCTTTTTTATTTAATAGT